ATTTCCAGGATTGGATTTCATACTCGAATAAACCTCGTAATCGTAAGAAAGTAGGTTTTTTCACTATGGGCCTAGCAAAAGAAAAATTGAGATAGGTTTATATTGGGTTCCCCCCTTAAAAATCGGACGTGAAGGTTTCCTCTCATCCGGCTCAAGTAGTTACACCAAATAAGGAAGGGAGTTCTTTATTTTTTTACTTTGTTCAATAAAAAAAAAAGAAAACCCTACAAAGAACTACTCCTTACTCAAGTTTCCAGCAAGGACCAACCTTTCATTAATTCATTTTTCTTTTGACTTTCACTTTCTGAATGACTTATTTACGACAAAATTGAAATGTGAAATTCTTGAGTAGTCTGCTTCCCTTCAAATGATGAATCCCCCCTTAAAGGAATACTTTTGGACTCGTAAGGGATTTACTTGTCTATATATTGTTTCGTTCCATTCGATCTTTTAGGTCCCTACTCACCTCGACGGTTATGTCATGATGTCCCTTGAAGCATATATGCGATAGATAGACTTCTGTAACCATGCCCTATTTGCTTTCTTGAACGGAATCTCTCTCTAAAAGAAATGGAATGGCTAATTCCACGAAAAAATCTTTTTTTTTTCACGAGGTATAACTAGCAATTCCCATTTATCTGTTACGGGATCGACCATGGATCAACTCCCCTTTCATTTAGAGTATTGAATACACCCATAATTCTGAGCTTCATGTTACTCCTTCCAAGACACATGTCAGAGTCGGGGGCATCCCAATCAGATTGAATGGGATGACAGTTTATTAGTCTGAATCTGTAAAATGCAAATTTCGATCAAATCACACATCGCAGTATACTAGGCCTTCTAATTCCTTAAGGGGTTTATCTAAAAGATTCGCGATATAACTCGGAAGACGTTTCAAATACCACACGTGAGTTACCGGACATGCGAGTTTGATGTATCCCATTTGATATCTTCGTATCCGAGAATCAACAAATTCCACCCCGCATTCTTCACAAAATTTCGGGTCCTCTTTTTCGGCTCCAATCACTCGATAATTTCCACAAGCACAAATTCCACTTTTTATGGGTCCAGAGATTCTTTCACAAAACAATCCATCTTTTTCCGGTTTATTGGTTTTATAATGAAAAGTATAGGGTTTTGTCACCTCTCCAACTATCTCTCCATTGGGTAGGATTTTGTTGGCCCAAGCCTTTATTTGTTGAGGAGACACTGGTCCAATTCGAAGTTGTTGATGTTTATATCGGTCGATCATAGAATAGAAATTCTGATTCATTCAGATCAAACTTCCTTCCTATTAATCTGGAAGTTCTTCTCAGATACAAGGAAATGATTCAGTTCTAGAGCCAAAGATCGTAGTTCTCGAACGAGCAATCGAAAAGATTCTGGAGCATCCTCAGGATTAGGTACTATTCCTCCAATGATCGTAGCACCAAGTAATTCTTGACGAGCTCTAATATGATCAGATTTATAAGTAAGCATCTCTTGTAAAATATGAGCAACACCAAACCCCTCTAGAGCCCAAACTTCCATTTCCCCTACTCGTTGTCCCCCTTGCTTGGCCCTTCCTCTAAGGGGTTGTTGTGTAACAAGTGCGTAATGTCCACTCGAACGCCCATGGATTTTATCATCAACTTGATGAATTAATTTTAGGATATAGGACTTGCCTATTAGAACAGGTTGTTCAAAAGGATCTCCTGTTCTTCCATCAAATATTCTGCTTTTTCCCGGATACTCGGGTTCAAATACCCATGGATTTTTTGTTTGCTTACTGGCTTCATATAATTCAGAAAAGACTAGTTTTCTTGAAGCCTCTTGCTCATATCTCTCATCAAAAGGTGCTATTCTATAATGTCTCTTTAGCAGATCCCCCGCTAACCCGAGCGAACATTCAAATATCTGCCCCACATTCATTCGTGAGGGTACCCCTAATGGGTTGAAGACCATATCAACAGGTGTTCCGTCTTGCAAGTAGGGCATATCTTGTCTAGACAAAATTTTAGAAATGATACCTTTATTCCCATGTCTTCCAGCTACTTTATCGCCCACTTTGATTTCACGTTTCTGTGAAATATATACACGAATTCTTTCTGGATTATAACTGGAACCCCCCTTTTTCTGGATCCATCTCACATCAATAACTCGGCCCCTTCCACCTATAGGTAGTTTTAGAGAAGTTTCTTTTGCAGTGGATACCTGAATGCCAAGTATGGCTCGTAATAATCTATCCTCTGGGGCATACGAGGATTCGTTTGCTGCTTGAGGGGTTAATTTACCTACTAAAATATCACCGGCTTCTATCCAAGATCCCAGCATCACAATTCCGTTTCTGTCTAAATTTCGGAGTAAATGCGCCTCTAAATGCGGTATTTCCTTAGTGATTCTTTCGGGACCTTGGCTTGTCACATGAGTCTGAATTTCATATTTCCGTATGTGAAAAGAAGTATAAATATCTTCATATACCAGACGTTCGCTAATTAGTACTGCGTCTTCAGAATTG